CCTACTTATTCCCTATAGGCATCATATGGATAAGATACACCCAGATATATCTTATGTAACAATCTATCTTATAGGGTTTACATAGACTCATAATTGCTATTATAATTGAAATCGAGAAGTCTAAAAAAAACGGATTAGTTATGTATATATATCGTTATTTTCTTATGTCATTAAGGAAACACTATTTTAGATACAAATCCGGGAATATTTAGTGAATTCACAGTCGATAGTTAATGGTTCCATTTTTTTTTCGGAAAGATATTAAGGAAAAAGGAATTCAAGATAAGATAAAAGTAATAAAAGTCTAAAAAAGGGGGAATATTTTCATCTATTTTGTATCAGTTTGGCGGCATGGCCGAGTGGTAAGGCGGGGGACTGCAAATCCTTTTTCCCCAGTTCAAATCCGGGTGTCGCCTGATCAACACAAGACTAAAAAATCCTTAGTCTCTTCTACTGATATAACGCAACGAATTATTGTCCAAGGGGGGCGGCTTTTGATACTTCTTTGATTCTAAACATCTGTAAAGGGCTGTAAATCCTTGCGACAAGGATTCGCAAAAAAAAAAATAAAAAAATTCTTTTCTATTCAGTAACCTTAGTCCTAGTCAAGACTAGACTAGTTTACGATTGTTTAAAAGACAGAAACAGAATCGGGAGAGGGTAAGGATTAGATCAAATGGGGAATGGAGGTCTGTGATTGTGATGGATAGCGATCCGTCTTGATTCCCTATTTTTATGCCTTTTATTTAGGAAGGGCGACAAAATAAACACTGGATATTTTATTATCTTACATGTTCTATTAGTAACATCCCCTCGATACTTGGAAGGGCATCACTACCTGTTGTTATTTTGCTTGGGCTTAATGTTTCCCGATTCTACTAGAAATCATATTAAGAATAAATGGGTTTAGTGAATTAGTTCATCAATAGTGTTGGTGCAGAACACCCCCCCTTTTTTTTGACTCTGCACCATCGATTCCACTATTATTAGTGAGCAATAATAGAATAATTCCTGCATATTCATAGAGATAGGGGACACAAGTCACATGGATATAGTAAGTCTCGCTTGGGCTGCTTTAATGGTAGTCTTTACATTTTCCCTTTCACTCGTAGTATGGGGAAGAAGTGGACTCTAAGGGTACTACGAAATTGAGTTCGCTTTTTTAACTATCTAATACTAAAAAAAAAGAGTATGGTAGAAAGAAAAGAGTCATATATTTCTTTCTACCATACTATCGGATCTCATAGAATATTGCGGATTCTAGTCCTTCATTTAAGACGAAAAAGAAAAAAGGGAATCCTTGCTAAGAACTCCGAAGTCAAGTTTCATTCAAATTAATTATTTTGACTGACTGTTTTTACATATATGATAAGTAAAAAAGCAGTAGGGACTAGAATGAACAGTGCAGTAGCAATAAATGCAAGAATATTTACTTCCATAATCTCATCTTTCGTTTTTTTTACTTCACAATAACTCGGGATTTAATCCCATAGAGATGATAAACCTTTCGCCTGTAAATTCAATGGGATGAATTACATCTCGATGATAATGATATTGACTCGGCCCAATATGGTGACTAACAATATCTGAGCTAGCAAATCGATTCACCGTCCAGAATTGAATAGTATAACATAGGAAGATCTTTTATCCATACCGAATCTTTCTAATCAAATAAAAAATTCTTTTTTTTTTTCATTCTTTTTCGAAAAAAAAACTATAGCCTTCCGGTAACTGCGTTTCCGCTTCCATTGGTTACAAATACAAACAAAGAATCGAGGGGAAATGGAAAGAAGGACAGAGTTAAGTTCTAAATTCTGCTCCGTTTTTTTTTTTTAATGATCTCAAAATTATGCTCCTTATCCCTCTTTCATCGCCCCTTTCATAGAAAAGTAAAAGTTTTTATTGGGTCTGTCGGGACTGACGGGGTTCGAACCCGCAGCTTCCGCCTTGACAGGGCGGTGCTCTGACCAATTGAACTACAATCCCCCAAAAATAAAAATAAGGTGTTATGGATTAATTTAATCCTTTTGTTATTGCCAAAACGATTGAGAATCCATCGTTCAATGAACAAAAAGAGTCTTTTCGGTTCTTTGCTCTTTTCTTTAGACTTACAGATCGTGATATGAATCTAGATTATTAAAAAGATCAGAATTTATGAGAACAAAAAAGAGGGGTATATCTGAAAGTTTTTTTCTTATTCTTTCTATAGCTAGCTATAGGATTATATAATTTGATCTTGGCTCAGCGAATCCTTGGGCCGAGCTGGATTTGAACCAGCGTAGGCATATTGCCAACGAATTTACAGTCCGTCCCCATTAACCGCTCGGGCATCGACCCCGGACAAATCAATTCTCAATCTATTGATAATCCATGATCAACTTCCTTTCGTATTACCCTACCCCCAGGGGAAGTCGAATCCCCGCTGCCTCCTTGAAAGAGAGATGTCCTGAACCACTAGACGATGGGGGCATGCTTGCCCGAACGCCATCATACTATGCTC